AAACAAAAGAATTTCGCGGTCGAACTGCCGGAAGTGCCTATAAATCCTAGTCCTACCTAAGTGATGAATTTTGGATCGAAAAGCGAGGACTTCATGATTTTGATGGACCTAGTTCATTGAAATTCCATCCAATACAACGGAAGAGTTATAAATTTCCAAAATAATAGATAGGAATACCGCGAATAAAGCCATTGCGACACCCATCAAAGGGGTAGTTCCCCATCCAGGAGCTACTTTACCATATTCCGAATTCAAGGGTTTCAATAAACCCCCTAGACCTGTTTTTCTTGGTCTTGGACCAGATCGAGAATTGCCCTCAAAGGTTTGTGTAGCCATAAATCCTATTGCATTGGTTGAGATCTGTTGACTTTGTATACCATTACACTGTAAATAAATCATCTTATCATAGATCCGTTGTGATCTTGAAATTAGAAAATAATGGAAACAGCAACCCTAGTCGCCATCTTTATATCTGGTTTACTTGTCAGTTTTACCGGGTACGCCTTATATACCGCTTTTGGGCAACCCTCTCAACAACTAAGAGATCCATTCGAGGAACACGGGGACTAGTTGAAGTAAAGTAAAGAGCCTCCCTTGTTTCGTGGGAGGCTCTTTACTTTGACTTCAATTGAGTATAATCAAACATTATTTTGCCCTTTTAGTCGGAACCTTAGGTGGTTCTCGAAAAAAGATAGCGAAAAAAATGATTCCTAGAGTCGACACTAAGAGGAATGTATAAACCAATGCTTCCATAAATTTGATCGTGGTTTACAATTATAGCTTCCACACCTGTTCATTTGGTTTGGGATTATCTCCCAGATAAAGATAAGAGTCAAATAAAAATCAGCAATTCAACTCAAGATTTCTCTCGTAACCTATAGAAAAACCAAATCACAAAAATACAATACAGGTGAAAGATACCAGATCAATCTTGTATCAGACTACCTGTCTCCTTGTAGTTGGATCTCCAAGTTTTTGGAACGCCCCAAATTCCACTTGAGCATCCAAATCCGGGTCAATACCAGCAAAAACATCTCTGAATAAGGTTCTAGCTCCATGCCAAATATGTCCGAAAAAGAAGAGCAAAGCAAAGGAAGCATGCCCAAAAGTGAACCAACCCCTCGGACTGCTACGAAAAACACCGTCGGATTTCAAAGTAGCACGATCTAATTCAAAAATTTCACCTAATTGAGCGCGTCTAGCATATTTTTTCACAGTTGCAGGATCACTATAACTGACTCCATTGAGTTCGCCGCCGAAGAACTCAACGGTGACTCCTACTTGTTCGACACTATACTTAGATTCTGCCCTTCTAAAAGGCACATCGGCTCTCACAATTCCGTCTCCATCTACCAAAACCACTGGAAATGTTTCAAAAAAAGTAGGCATACGACGTACAAAAAGTTCACGTCCCTCTTTATCTCTAAAGATAGGGTGTCCTAACCACCCAACAGCTATTCCATCCCCACTGTCCATTGAGCCCGCTCTAAATAATCCCCCTTTTGCTGGATTATTGCCAATGTAATCATAAAAAGATAATTTTTCGGGAATTTTAGACCAAGCTTCGGAGAAACTCTGATTTTCCACTAGTCCGGCACCAACCCTTCGATATATTTCTTGTTGGAAGTATCCCTGATCCCATTGATAACGAGTGGGGCCGAATAATTCGATGGGAGTAGTTGCTGAACCATACCACATAGTTCCAGCAACTACAAAAGCTGCAAAAAAGACAGCAGCAATACTACTGGAAAGAACGGTTTCAATATTACCCATACGTAATCCTTTGTATAGGCGTTGGGGCGGACGGACACTAAGATGAAATAGGCCCGCTAATATGCCCAATGTCCCCGCTGCAATATGATGAGAGGCTATACCTCCCGAAACAAAAGGGTCAAAACCCTCTACGCCCCAGGCAGGACTTACAGATTGTACTTTTCCTGTTAGTCCATAAGGATCCGACACCCATATTCCAGGACCATACAAGCCTGTTACATGAAATGCACCAAACCCAAAACAAGCTAAGCCTGAAAGAAATAAATGAATTCCAAAAATCTTGGGCAAATCCAAAGAGGGTTTTCCCGTACGTTCATCACGAAATATTTCTAGATCCCAATACACCCAATGCCAGATGGCTGCCAAGAAGCACAAGCCGGAAAACACAATATGTGCCCCGGCCACACCCTCATAACTCCAAATACCCGGATTTGTTACAGTCCCCCCTGTGATATTCCAACCGCCCCATGAATTGGTTATTCCTAAACGAGTCATGAAGGGTATAACAAACATACCCTGTCTCCACATTGGATCAAGAACGGGGTCAGAGGGGTCAAAAACTGCTAATTCGTATAGAGCCATTGAACCCGCCCACCCAGAAACGAGAGCTGTATGCATTATATGAACAGCAAGCAACCGGCCGGGATCATTCAATACGACGGTATGAACACGATACCAAGGTAAACCCATGAAAATACCCCCTTCGAAGAAAAATAGATACTATGTAACTTTATCGCATTGGGAAAGACTATGCTATAGACTTCCGCCTTTCAGTTCAGTGGATTATTTCGAATGAAGGGCTCCTAGTTCTTTTTTGTTGGTAATAGGTAATAATGGAACAATTCTGTTAGTCTGTTAGTAAGAACAAAGAAAAGCAGATCTATTCTATACCCGATAAGTACCAATACGCAATGGGGCATTTTCTATGAATATGAACATATGAACAAATGCATAGAAATTTATTTAGCGTTCGAAGAACCCGACCCCTTCATAAGATTTTTCCCTTATTCATTTCATCTTCCTAGATGAACTTTTTCATATTTTGAAAACAATAAAAAAAATCATTTTGACATTTCCACATAAAAGTGAAATCTTATACTTGACTCTTTTCTCTCTCATTTATGCCTGTTGGTGTTCCAAAAGTTCCTTTTGAGTTTTTTGAGGGTGAGGATATTGACGAAGAAAAAAAAAGGGGGGCTAAGCCTCAGACTAGGAAGCCGGCTTGTTATCCTATTCATTTGATTAACGATTCGCCTCGGGATAGGGCTAACAATTATCCTGGGGATAACGATAACTATAGCGATGATGATCCGTTTAACAATTATCCTGGGGATAATGATAACTATAGTGATGATGATCCGTTTATTAACATTAACAATTATCCTCGGAAAAACGATAACAATAGTGATGATGATCCGACTAGCCCTTGGATTGATTTTAGTAAGTTCCCTACTAAAGATGAGAAAACAAAGGAAAAGCAACCAAAGCTGGAGTGGATTGACCTATAGTGCGACTTGTCAGACATATTGGGCCATATGGGATTTCCCCGTTCTCTCCTCCGATCGAGATACCTCTGCTTCGCCAAAAAAATTGATGAAACTATCAAGAATTTGGAGCGTGAAGTGCAATTAGATCCATTCTTTGAGGGATCAATATTCATAGTATCAATTAGAAATAGAAGAGAATTTATGGTTGGCTTGGTTGAACCAATAAAATGAAGTATCCAGGCTCCGTTCAGAAAATACTCACTTGGTAATATGGACATGAAATGAATAAAAAAAAAAAGTCGTATCAAAAAGAAATGGTATTGGGAGCATTTGTACTATATATATAAATAAAAATCGGTTGGACCCTTACCCGGAGTAGAGCATAAACCTAAAAAAATAGAAGAGGCCCATTCAGGAACAAGAAAATAACAGAGTCCTAATTTGGAAATGAAACAATACATCAATGAGAGGGTAATTCGAGATAAGTTTATAGGGGGTAGAAAAAAAAAAAGCCCTTCTATAAAATAAAATAGAAAAAGGCCAACATATTGATTTTTTTTTGCAATTTTTTGAACCGTATGCATTCAAAGGTGCGTGTACGGTTCCTAAAGGATAGCATTTTGTCCTAATCACCCGACTTCATCGAGAAAGATTAATTTTTTTAGGAAAACCTATTAATAAAGAGAGCGGTAACCTCGTTGCGGGTCTCATAGCATATCTCAGTACGAACGATAGTACCAGGGATATTTTTTTGTATATAAACTCGCCGGGCGGGTTAATGCGACAAGGAATGGCTATTTATGATTTGATGCATGCGTCGCCCGTAGATGTATACACGGTATGCATGGGAAAAGCCTGTGGAATGGCTTGTTTCATTCTATTCGGAGGAGCACCTACCAAACGCATAGCATTCCCTCACGCTTGGCGCCAATGATTTTTTATTTGTATTTGATAGAAAAAAGAAGACTATGCCTTCGCCATATGAAATATGAAAAAGATTATTGAGTAAAAATAGCATGGCACGTCGAGTTCGGTATGAGTAAACAAACTATTATTGTTTTTCATAACATGAGATTTTGTATCGGGAGAGTAGTATGAGACAAAATAGATTTCCGATTTTTTCTTATCTATCGGGAGTTTATTTCAGCGTCACAATTTTTTGTTTTAGCGCCAGAATTCTTTTTCCACTTCACTTCTCCTATTTATATTATCAAAGTCAAAGAGTACTAAAAAAAAAAAAAAGAAACTTTGGGATTGCTGAATCACAGACGAGAAAACTTCTAAATTCCATATAGAAATAGAAAGCAACGGAACCATCATAGTATTTTTGAATTCTACCGAAAGGAAGGGTGGTAAATGGATCACTTAATGATCTGGATCTGATAGATCCTATTTTTTTTTTTTTCTCTTTTTCGCGCTGGAAGGGACGAAAGGTAAATTCCATTGGATAGCCGTATGCAATACAGAATAAATGCCTGTACGGTTGTTCAATTTTCTCTATTCTTTTTATCTCTTTCCTTCGCCCGAGGGTGCAAGATATGATATAAAGTAGAGGAATTCTTCATTGTTTTATATCATCAGGGTAATGATGCGCCAACCTCGCGGTAAGTTTTCAAAAATCCGCAAAAGACACCCTTTAAAAGAAATAGAAGTGTTGTTTTACTTACGCAACCAGATGGAAGAGGCTTATGCACGACATACGCACAAAACCCGGCAGGTTATACACGACGACATCCAAAGAATGGCTTATATGTCAGCAGAAGAAGCCCAAGCTCATGGAATTATTGATATTATAGGAGACGACACCCTCGGGAAGTATGACGAGTATGACGAAGAAAACTAAAAACACAACAAAAACTGGCCCTAGAGATAAGGATCTGCAGCGGAAACGCGGGTAAATCCTTTATTCTGCTTCAAATCAACGTTCAAAATGGCTTTCTTTTTTTTTTTTTGCTAATTCCATTTTTGAACGTTGATAAGATAAGATCCTTCTATTTTGCAGCACCTTAATATGGCCTTGATAAGATAAGATCCTTCTATTTCGCAGCACCTTAATATGGCATAGACTTACTAATTCCGTTTTAGATTTTCTATTTTAGGAGGTTTATGTTGTATTTTTCTCTTTTCTATTTATTCTTAATATATTTTTTAAGAATTAGAAAAAGAATAGGATTTTCTATTTCTGTTTTCTTTTTATTCAAAATATTTTTAAGAATAATAAAGAAGAAAAAAAAAAAGGGTTACCCGCCTTTTACATAAGAAGCTACTCTGTGGTAAAACTTTCGAGTAGAGAGAAACTTATGCACGAATGAATTCTCAAAATTTCATATATAATATAGAATTATATTATTTACCATTTTTTTACTTTGAAACCAAAAGAGGTCAACATGATAAACATGACCGCTCGATGCCAAAAGAAACTCCTTTTGGCAAAACTTCCAAGCATCCGCATAGTTATGCGGGAGGTTCATATTTTTTGTAATTACATAAACAAAGAATTCAGTCCTGTTCTGGAAAGGGCTATCCAGTCTTTTTTTGCTTGGGCCTTATCCCAATTCCTCTAATGGAGAACCTGGATAATCCCCAGAGCCGCGAAGGTCATAAATATTATTTTGACCTCGCGCATTTTTTGGATCATAATTCTTGTGTTTTTTGTTGTTTGGGTTTTAGATCTTATTGGCAAAAAGTGCACTCAAGATGACCTTGTAAAGAGAATCGAAAACGAATACCAAAACCAAAAGAAGATTGAATGGAAGTGGGTCTAATACATTTCTTTTTGAGTTTTTTTTTATTTGAAACCCTACTGCATTTAGAACTCTATATGCACTAGGGCTTCAAATGGATCAGATACGCAGATGTCTGAAGCAGAAAGGAAAGTACATCTTTTCTTTTTTTACCGCGTTAAACGTTAAAAGAAAAATAAGGTAAATAACCCTCTGGTTAGGATCTATCTAAACCAGCCCCCTTTTTTGTATTGTATACAATTCAAGATGCCAACTATTAAACAACTTATTAGAAACACAAGACAGCCAATCAAAAATGTCACAAAATCCCCCGCTCTTCGGGGATGTCCTCAGCGTCGAGGAACATGTATTAGGGTGTATGTGCGACTCGTTCAGATCATGAGCTGGAACAAAAAAAAAGAAGCATTTTCCCAGTCTCAATGACCAGTACCAATCAATAGGATGGAATTCTTCCAGTCATTATCTAAAAAAAGAAAACCCCCGTTGTGTTGTGTATAAAATTTATGGTTTCCATTGGTGCAAATCCAATCACCTTAATTGGAAATGAAAAGCAATTCCCCTTTGGTAGCAAATGTATCCATTAAGCGGGGGATTGAGTAGTTAAGAAGCATAAATAAAGCGCTCTCACTCTTGCAAGAACGGATGAACAGGGTCAGCAACCTAGCCAACTTTCATAATGAAATGCCGTTACTATATGGGTAGATCTCATTGTGAAAAGATCTATTATTGGACAATTCATGGGTAGAGTCAAAGAATGTGAACTGTACAAGTTACTAATAGCATTGATTAAATCGGGAAGGGGGCTCCGGCGTATAGAGAGGACCTCACCGTTTACGAAGTAACCATAGAAACGAAGGAACCCACGATTTATTTATCCCTTTCCCTTTACTATCGAATTTCTACTTTAAATAACTACTCAATTGAAATTGTAGTATTTCTTTTTTCATACCTAGTCTCGATACAATTTCTTATTTCAGGTGAAATGCTCGTAAAAAAATCGTGGTTGGGAAGGTCATAGTAGCAAAAGCCATTGGAATTTTTATTTTATACATCGGACGAATCCGTTTTGTTATTAATGGACGAGGGGGAAATGACTGAAAGAAAAGAAATCAATTAGTTATTCAGCACATCAAAGTTTCAGTTGATTCAATGACCAGAACTATACGAGGTTATATAGCACGGAGACGTAGAAAAAAATCTCGTGTCTTTGCATCAAATAATCGGGGGGCTCATTCAAGACTTACTCGAAGTATTATACAACAAACCATAAGAGCTTTGGCATCTTCTCATCGGGATAGGGGCAGACAAAAGAGAAATTTTCGTCGTTTATGGATCACTCGGATAAATGCAGTAATTCGGGAGATTTTGGTATCCTATAGTTATAGTCGATTAATAAATGATCTGTACAAGAGGCAATTGCTTCTTAATCGTAAAATACTTGCACAAATAGCTATATCAAATACAAATTGTCTTTACATGATTGCCAAGGAGATCAGTAACTAAGGTAAGGTAAGAGGGTTGGAAGCAATCGACCGGAATGATTGAAACGTAAACGGAGATCCCCGGAGAATGGGCTCCGGGAAGGTTATAGTAAAAATGAATCTGATTATGATAAATTAGTAAAAAAAAGTATTTCTTTTTTCTTATAATTTTTTTACGATTTTACGATGTGTCAATTCAATCTGAATTCTCGAATTTTTCGAACAAAATATCAACCCCTGGTTGGGATTCGAATTGGATGGAATTTAGGTTCAATCAATTGAGAAATTGTCCTTTTTCTTTTTGGTTCGAGGACCTCTCGTTCTATTTTTTCTAGGAATAGGCTTGTTTTTATCAAATTTTTTCTTATAGTTAATAAAAGGTAACGAGGATAAAATACGAGCTTGTTTTATGGAAGTAGTTATTAATCGTTGTTGTTTCAAAGTCACTCTATTCACTCGTCTAGATAATATTTTTCCTTGATCACTAATAAATCGAGTAATTAAACTCAGATTTCTATAATCAATTCGATCCCCTGATCCAATTGGGGGCAAACGCCTACGAAAAGATCGCTTGGATTTAAGAAAACGCTTGGATTTATCCATGGTTTATTCCTTATCTCTAAAATCCTATTTCTGAATTCTCATTTATGATTTGACGGAAATAGGAGTTGATTGGTTTATGGTTTATTTGAAATAGATTATTATATGGAATTTGAATTTTATGAATCTGTTCCCATTTCTTGAATAGAGGGTACATACGCGCGCTCTTTCAAATTATTTTTTTATCTCCACATGAAGCGTATGTTTGTAACAATAGGGACAGAATTTTCTCAATTCTAATCGACTAGGTGTATTGTGTCGATTCTTTTGGGTGATATATCTGGAAATTCCAGAGAACTTCTTATTAATATCGTTTCGGACACAACTCTTACATTCCAAAATCACTCTTATTCTAACATCTTTACCCTTGGCCATGAACCTCCTTTGAGTTTTGGATTCACTCAATTCTTTCATTTTGATCCGAAACGAAAAAAAAAAAAAAGAAGTTGCGAATTTGAAATCCAATTATGAAAGATTTGGTTGCAATCAATAGAGAAAAATAAAAAATAAGTAATACAAAGATTTCTAACTATCAATTATTTAAAATCTCAGTTATAGTATATAGTAATAGTAGTATTTTTTTTTTTATGATTTTGTTGCCCCGGATCCCATTTCCGCTCCCCCTCTATGAATTCGAACCCAAGCACAAGTTTTGATACGATTGAATACCCATTTTCTCTTTCTTTAATACTAAAATAAAAAAGAAAAAACTGACATCAAAGAAAAAAATAAAGAAAGGAAGAAAAAAGCGAGGGCTGAGTCACAGATAATTTATTCTATCTGGAATCTTCTTAAGCCCTTCCCATGTCAATAACTAAAATGAAAAAAAGGGGAATGTCAACGCATCCGGGAATAGACGATTGATCTCTATCAATAAACCTGCCAAAGACCCAAACCATAGAGTACTTAGCACAGGTGCCACAGAGAGATATGTTTTTATATCTCGCATTGAAAATACTCCTTATAATACGTATAGGATCAGATGCATATGTGGTTAAGGAGCAATTGTATTTGTAGGCGAAATTCCTAAGGAAAACTAAAAGGGATAGACAAAGAAAGACCCGGTAAATGAAATTTACCTTCCCTTACAAGACAAGAGAAAAAAGGACCTTTCCCTCTTTGTGGAACATTCCCAAGAAATCTTTTTTTTTTTTTATTATATCTTATTATAAATTATATTTGATCCATGAGATCAAAAATAATAAATAACAAGAGAGTTTGGATATCAATGAAGGAAATAATGATGTGGAAAACAAGACACGGATTCTCTACAATGACAGAGTAGCAGTAGGTCAATTAAAAGGGATGTAGCGCAGCTTGGTAGCGCGTTTGTTTTGGGTACAAAATGTCACGGGTTCAAATCCTGTCATCCCTACCTAATGCGTATCCTATGAACAGTAATGAAGGATCAATAGCGATCAATCAAAATTGGACCTACCAAATCTTTGAGTTTATGAGACTATGATCCATGCAAAATCTATTGGGAGTACAATTAGAATCCTTTTCTTTAGGATCTTATCTATTGTGATAAGAAAGCGCTCTTAGTTCAGTTTCGGTAGAACGTGGGTCTCCAAAACCCAATGTCGTAGGTTCAAATCCTACAGGGCGTGATTCCACTCTTCTTAGGTCAAATGAAATTACTAATGAAATTGCTTTATTTACTTGATAAACAATCTGAATTTGACCCCCTCCTTAGCTTTAATCCGCAGGAGGTCAATCAAAAAAAAAGAGAGGTTGCTTAATCAAAGGTCCAACTGATCCCCGCGTCTGTATTGTAAATATGCAGTTATGAATAATCCAGCCAAAGTAATAGGAATTAGACCTAACACGATTCCAAATAGTAAAACTTCAATCATTTCAACTTTGTTTGAAAGAGGAAATAAAGGGTAGGTAATATCTATCTCTAAATATTAAT